TATTTTAAGCATTAATAAGCATTAAGTAAATATAAGATAAGTAAAATAATCTTTTTTACTAGGACTTCCTAGTACCTAATTCATTGAAATTCCATCCAGTAAAACAGATGAATTATAAATTTCTAAAATAATAGATAGAAATATTGCAAATAGAGCCATTGCAACTCCCATAAGTGGTGTAGTCCCCCACCCTGGAGCTACTTTTCCATATTCCGAATTCAATGGTTTCAATAAACTCCCTATGCCAGTTCGTCTTGGTCCAGATCTAGAACTACTCTCAACGGTTTTTGTAGCCATAAATCCTCTTTCATCATGGGTTTCAATCTGTTGACTTTGTATACCATTCCGTTGTAGTTGTAAATAAACGACATTATCGTGATCCTTTGTGATCTTGAAATTATCGAAAAAATGGAAACAGCAACCCTAGTCGCCATCTCCATATCCGGTTTACTTGTAAGCTTTACTGGGTATGCCTTATATACCGCTTTTGGGCAACCCTCTAAAAAATTAAGAGATCCCTTCGAAGAACATGGGGACTAGTTGAAGTAATGAGCCCCCAATATGAATATGGGGGCTCATTACTTCAATGGAAATAATGAAAAATCATTTCATTTTTTTAGTTGGAACTTTAGGTGGTTCTCGAAAAAAGATAGCGAAAAAAATTATTCCTAAAGTAGAAACTAAAAGGAATGTATAAACCAATGCTTCCATAGATTTGCTCGTGGTTTACAATTATAGCTTCCACACCTATTCATTTTGAATAATTTACTAAAAAAATTCTAAATTGAGATTTACAATTTATTCTATTTCTTATATAGAATCTATATATAGTAGATATACATACTATATAGATTCTATATGGATATAGTCATATCTTATTACTATTAGATATTAGATTCGATTCTATTTAGTAGATTTCTTATATATTTAGATATATATCTATTTAGATATTAGTATATTAGATTAATATCTAAATCTAAATAATTCAATAATTTTAAATAATTTTAGAAAGAATTAATATAGAAAATAGAAATCTTGAATATGAAATAGATAATAGATTCAATTCATTATAGAAATTAACAAATTAGAAATACTAAATAGCTAAATACTATATATATATATAAACTTCTATACTCGAAATACTAGAACTCTAAATACTAGAATAAAATAAAAAAAATAGAGGCAAAAGATGGCAAATAAATTTTGTATCAGACTACTTGTCTCCTTGTAGTTGGATCTCCAAGTTTTTGGAATGCTCCAAATTCCACTTGAGCATCCAAATCTGGATCAATACCAGCGAAAACATCTCTGAACAAGGTTCTGGCGCCGTGCCAAATGTGTCCGAAAAAGAAGAGCAAAGCAAACGTAGCATGCCCAAAAGTGAACCAACTCCTTGGACTGCTACGAAAAACACCATCGGATTTCAAAGTAGCCCGGTCTAATTCAAAAATCTCACCTAATTGGGCACGTCTAGCATATTTTTTAACAGTAGCGGGATCACTATAAATGACTCCATTGAGTTCGCCACCATAGAATTCAACAGTTACCCCTACTTGTTCAACACTATACTTGGATTCTGCCCTTCTAAAAGGAACATCGGCCCTCACAATTCCGTCTCCATCTACCAAAACTACCGGAAATGTTTCAAAAAAGGTAGGCATACGACGTACAAAGAGTTCGCGCCCTTCTTTATCTCTAAATACGGGGTGGCCTAACCACCCAACAGCTATTCCATCCCCGTTATCCATTGAGCCTGCTCTGAATAATCCCCCTTTCGCCGGATTATTACCAATGTAATCGTAAAAAGCTAATTTTTCCGGAATTTTAGACCAAGCTTCCGATAAGCTCAGATTTTCGGCTAGTCCGGCCCCAACTCTTCGATATATTTCTTGCTGGAAGTACCCCTGATCCCACTGATAACGAGTGGGGCCAAATAATTCGATTGGAGTTGTTGCTGAACCATACCACATAGTTCCAGCAACAACGAAAGCTGCAAAAAAAACAGCAGCAATACTACTGGAAAGTACAGTTTCAATATTACCCATGCGTAATCCTTTGTATAGACGTTGAGGCGGACGGACACTAAGATGGAATAGACCCGCTAATATGCCCAATGTACCTGCTGCAATATGATGAGAAGCTATTCCCCCCGGAACAAAAGGATCAAAACCTTCCGCACCCCATGCTGGATTTACAGATTGTACTTTTCCAGTTAGTCCATAAGGATCAGATACCCATATTCCAGGACCATATAAGCCTGTTACATGAAATGCACCAAAGCCAAAGCAAGCGACTCCTGAGAGAAATAAATGAATTCCAAAGATCTTGGGCAAATCCAAAGAAGGTTTTCTCGTACGTTCATCACAGAATATTTCTAGGTCCCAATACACCCAATGCCAGATAGCTGCCAAGAAGCACAAGCCAGAAAACAAAATATGTGCCCCTGCCACGCCTTCATAACTCCAAATGCCCGGATTCGTTATAGTTCCTCCCGAGATATTCCAACCCCCCCACGAATTGGTTATTCCTAAACGAGTCATGAAGGGTATAACGAACATGCCTTGTCTCCACATTGGATCAAGAACAGGGTCAGAGGGATCAAAAACCGCTAATTCATATAGAGCCATCGATCCGGCCCAACCAGAAACTAGAGCTGTATGCATTATATGAACAGAAAGTAATCGACCGGGATCATTCAATACAACAGTATGAACACGATACCAAGGTAAACCCATGTAAATACCCCTTTCTGAAAAAGAAATAGACATTATGTAACTTTATCGCATTGGAAAAGACTCGAACCGCGTATTTCACCTGTTCAGTAGATTTTGTATAGGAAAGGGTTAATATTTATTTGTATTCCCTTCTTTTCTTTTTAATGAAATAGAATAGAAAGAATTTGAAATAGAAAGAGAAGGGACCCATTCTATTTCTTTCTATTTAGAAGAACAAAGAGAAACAGATCTTATTCTATACCCGATAAGTACAAATACGCAATGGGAGTATTTTGAGGGAAAAAATGTATAAATACTTTTTTAGAATTCGAAATAATTTGATCGATCAACTGATCCGATCGATCCCGTTCGTTACAATCTTTCTTTATTCATTCTGTCTTCCTCTATGAACCTTCCAGTCCTATATCCTATATATCTATCTATATAAAATAGAAAGTCTATACATAATATGTATCTATACATATAGATATATATATATATATCTAGATACTAATATTCTAAATTAGAATCTATCTATTTAGATAGATCTATATAATAATATGAAGTTCTATTTTATTTATCTAATATATAGAATATAGAATAGAAGATTCTCAATAGAAATAGAAAGAAGATTAAAAGATATAAAAATAGAATAGATAATAAGAATAGTAGAATAGAGGATAGAAAATAAAGAATAGTAGAATAGAGGATAGAAAATAAAAAATATCTAAAAAATATAGATATATCTATATATATATATAGAATAGAAAATATACAAAGATAAAAGAAAGAGAAAAAAGGATGAAGACAATAAAACCATTGTTACGTTTCCATATTAAAGTAAAGTATAGTACTTCCTTTTTTTTTATCTTAATGCCCATTGGTGTTCCAAAAGTACCTTTTCGGAGTCCTGGAGAGGAAGATGCAGCTTGGGTTGACGTATAGTGCGACTTGTCAGACATATTGGTCATATGGTATTTCCCCGTTATCTCCCCCGATCGAGTATTATCTGTTTCGCCCAATCCAATAAATATATAGATTGAATATTGTATTGATTGAACCATCAAAGATTCGGAGCGTGAAGCACAATAAATCCTATTGGGGATCAATATTATCAATTAATATAATTGATGGTTTACTTGGACTGATAAAAGAAAATATCCAGGCTCCGTTCAGAGAATACCCAATTGGAAATTGTAAGAGTAAAAATAAGAGAATGGGAGTGTAAATGTAGTAATCTAAATAATAAATATTCAATAAAGAATAGAAAAATAAAATATGAATTTAATTCAATTATTAATAAATTAGGAGATTCATTAGTAATGAAATAGAATATAATCTAGCTTTCTAGAATAGAATCTATTATGTAGAATATACACAATTACCACTTGTATCATAGACTCTTATTATACTTAATGGATAATAGAAAACTCCTTACCAATGGAGTAGTATGATGAATACATCGAAATTTTGGGGAAAGGTATGAAATAGTTGAAAAAAAAAAAGAAGTGGTACTGGAATCATTTGACCTATATGCGCAAATGGAATTCGGACAAATCTTCCCCCGGAGTAGAACAAGAACCTAAAAGAATTGAAAGGCCCATTCAGGAACAAGAAAATGACATCTTAATTTTAATTTCGATGAAACAATACATCAATGAGAAGTAAGTTCATAAAATTCTTTTTTATTTTCTACATTATAGAATATAAGGAAGGAGGGCAAAACTCATGTTCAAAAAAAAAAAAAGAAATAGGATTGGAATCGACACATTGATTTTTTTTTTTCGCAATTCTTTCGAACCGTATGCATCCAAAGGTGCACGTACGGTTCCTCAGGGATACAAATTTTCCCTAATCAACCGACTTCATCGAGAAAGATTACTTTTTTTAGGACAAGAGGTTGATAATGAGATCGCGAATCAACTTGTTGGTCTCATGGTATATCTCAGCATAGAAGATGATACTAAGGATCTTTATTTATTTATAAATTCTCCAGGCGGATGGGTAATACCAGGAATATCCATTTATGATACTATGCAATTTGTGTCACCGGATGTACATACAATATGTATGGGATTAGCCGCTTCAATGGGATCTTTCATTCTGGTCGGAGGAGAAATTACCAAACGTCTAGCATTCCCTCACGCTTGGCGCCAATGAGTTTTTTTATTTGAGAATACTATGCCTTCGCTGTATCGAATATGAATCAAATAAAGAATAAGTAATAATAGCATGGCACTTCGAGTTCGATATGAACAAACCATTATTGTTTTTTTCTAACATGAGATTTTGTATCGAGATAGTAGTATGAAATAAGGTTTATTCCCAATTTGATTTTATGTGTCAAGCAAGAGTCGATTTTAGCGTCACAAACCCTTATTATTCCACACCATAAGTCTCTTTCTTATTTTTATGTTATGAGAGAAAGAGTCAAAAAAATGGAAAAAAAATGATTTTTTCATTCTTGGATCATATCAAAAAGAAACTTTGGGATTGCTAAACTACAGACGAGATAAATAGATAAATATATAAAGCAACAGAACCATCATAGTATCTTTTTAACTACTACGAAAGGAAGGGTGGTAAATGGATCATTTAACGATTTGGATCGGTATAGGTTCTATTTATTCTTTTCGATAGAATAAATTCCATTGCAGAGCCGTATGCAATGTACAAAAGATGCCCGTACGGTTGTTTCATTCTATTTTTTATTGTTATTTTGATTCCCCCTTACTTTAAATAAATCGTGCAATATATAGATAGAAGAACTCATGATGTTCTATCAATATCATCAGGGTTATGATTCACCAACCTGCTAGTTCTTTTTATGAAGCACAAGCAGGGGAATTTATCCTGGAAGCAGAAGAACTATTGAAGCTTCGCGAAACTCTCACAAAAGTTTATGTACAAAGAACGGGCAATCCTTTATGGGTTATATCCGAAGATATGGAAAGGGATATTTTTATGTCAGCAACAGAAGCCCAAGCTCATGGCATCATTGATATTTTAGCGGTCGAAAATGAAAATACTGGGGATTCCATATAAATATACGAATTCCTTTTCAAAATTCGAATTTTCCGTGTGAATAGAAATCATTCATAAGAATCAACCATCAGGTTAAGATCGATCTAAACCAACCCGCTCTATTCTATATAGAATGAGATTCTATAGACACGCCATGCCAACCATTAAACAACTTATTAGAAACGCAAGACAGCCAATAAGAAATGTCACTAAATCTCCCGCTCTTCGAGGATGTCCTCAGCGTCGAGGAACATGTACTAGGGTGTATGTGCGACTCGTTCAGTTCAGATCATGAGTTTGAAGAAATGAAAAAAATTTTTCCGACCACTACCAATGAATTAGGATAGATAGAGTGGAAGACAGCTTTTTAATTGACTAGTATCTAAAAATGCAGATCTATCATCTACCTAATTAGGTTATTAATTTATGGTTTCTATTGGTGCAAATCCAATCACTCCGTTTGAGATGAGAAAGAATTCTCCATTGGTAACAATTAGTTATCCATTAAGCGGAGGAAAAAGGTTATGCTCCTATTCCTTTTCTTGAAAAAAAAAACGGACTAACAGGGTCAGCTACTTAGCCAACTTTCATAATGAAATGCCGTCACTGTATGGATAGCCTTTTTTGTGAAAAGGACTATTACTTTCTAATTATAATTGATAATTGAAAAAAAAAAAAAAGAATTCTAATTGAAAAAAGAATGGGTAGAGCCAAAGAGTGTGAATTATACAAGTTCACAAGAAAATTCGATGAAATGAAAGAAGAGGCTCCGGTGTATAGAGAGGACCTCACCGTTTCAGAAGTTGCCATAGAAACGAAGGAACCCACTATTCTTTTTTATTTAGTAGCAGTCGTATTTCTTATTTACAGGCGAGATACCTTGAAGAAAGAAAAAATTGTGGTCGGGAAGGTCATAGTCGCATAAGCCATTGGAATTTATATTTTATATATTGGAAGAATCCGTTTTGTTATTAATCGACCGGAGGAAAAGGATGACTGAAAGAAGAGAAATCAATTAGTTATTCAAGAAAGTTTCATTTGATTCAATGACCAGAGTTAAACGAGGATATACAGCTCGGAGACGTCGAAAAAAGATTCGTTTATTTGCATCAACCTTCATAGGGGCTCATTCAAGACTTACTCGAACAACTACTCAACAAAGAATGAGAGCTTTAGTTTCCTCTCATAGAGATCGAAGCAGGAAAAAGAGAGATTTTCGTCGTTTGTGGATCACTCGGATAAATGCGGTAACTCGCGAGGATAGGCTATTCTATAGTTATAGCCTATTTATCCACAATCTGTACAAGAGACAATTGCTTCTGAATCGTAAAATACTTGCGCAAATAGCCCTATCAAATCAAAATTGTTTTGATATTCTTTCAAAGAAAATAATCAATCAAAAAGAAAAAATAATAAAAGTCAAATAAAAGAAATTGAATCGAAAATGATTGAAACAGGATTTCCCGGAGAATGGACTCCGGGAATATAGAAGAAAAATAAATTCATATTTTAGTAGTAGGAAGAAACGAACATCTTTCAAGAAAAAGAATTTCTTCCCCATTTTCCTTTTTTAGAATACAGGAATAAATTATGGATTCTATTTTTTTTCGAGCAAAACATTAATATGAGCTTGAGTTCCGATTGGAGTTTTGAGGAGTCTATTTATTTATTTTTGGTTCTAGGACCAGTAGTTCTAGGGATCGACTCCACTCTATCCAATTGTTTCTCATTATTACGAAAAGGTAACAAAGATAAAATACGAGCTTGTTTTATAGCAATAGTAATTAATCGTTGTTGTTTTAAGGTCAACCTATTCGTCCGTCTAGATAAGATTTTTCCTTGTTCACTAAGAAATCGACTAATTAAACTCATGTTTCTATAATCGATTCGATCCCCCGATCCAATTGGGGGTAAACGCCTACGAAAAGATCGCTTGGATTTACGAAAAGGTTGTTTGGATTTATCCATGGTTTACTTATTCCTTGTTTGTTTATTCCTTCCTTATATATAAAATAATCTATAAAATAGAATCCTATTTTTTTTTCTTATTCATTTAAGTTAAGATTCGACCAAGATAGGATTTGGTTTGTATTATATATGTTAAGATGTAAAGTTCTTACTCTTCCCACTCTTTGGAAAAAGCACACACGCATTCCGTTCCATCTATTTCTTTATTTCCCCATGAATAGTATACTTTTGACAATAGCGACAAAATTTTCTCAATTCTAGTCTATTGGGTGTATTGTGTCGATTCTTTTGAGTAATATATCTAGAAATGCCTGGCGATTCTTTATTGCCACCCTTTCGAACACAACAGGTACATTCCAAAATCAATAGAATTCTAATATCTTTACCCTTGGCCATGAACCTCCTTTTCCTTTTGGATCGACTTCACTTTAGAACTCTCTTTATTTTATTTTTTATCCGAACCAACCAAAGAAAAAAAAAAAAAAAGAATCTATATTATCTATCTATACTATATTAATAAATATTCCTAAAAGTTAATAACTCAAAATGGAATTTTTCAATATTTTCTTTTTCTAATTATTAGAATTCGAATGACTTCGAAGTACTATAATCTAAAATAGAATTACTATGAATTACTCTACTATAATTCAAAAGAAAAAGATTCATATTCATTAATGGAAGAGTATTAAGAATATCGTAATAATTAATTAATACAATTTTTTCTAACTAGGAATTATTTCTATCCTAATCTCAGTATTTTCTTCTTTCTATGTTAGAATTTCGCGCTCCTAGACTGAATCCACATTTCCTTTTTTTCCAAAAAATACTATCGTAGATTCACTGTATTTTGACTGAGGTTCAATACACTCTTTCTCTTTCTTTTTTTTTTTTTAGAATAGGAAAGAAAAAGGGAGAAAAATTGGAGCCATGTTACGTAGAATTGTATCTAAAATATTCTTCATTTTTTCACAGATCAATACAAGAATTCAATCAAGATGAAAAAAAGGGGAATGACAAGGCATCTGGAAAGAAACGATTAATTTCTATCAATAGACCTGCTAAAGACCCAAACCATAGAGTGGTTAGCACAGGTGCCGTTGAGAGATATGTTTTTATATCTCGCATTTCAAATCCTCCTTCTTCTTTTATTTTATATTTTTATTTTTGTTATTTATTTTAATTCTTTATTTTTATTGTATCTATTTTTATTGTATATTGTAATACATATATAATCCTAGTTTGATATTTCTAAGAAATAGATCATAGATAACCCGATATTTTAGTTCAAGATCATTGGTTTTTGCTTGAAATGAAATTCCAATTAGGAATTACTAACTAAAATGCATATGTATAATTACGCAGCAAATTCCATTTTGCCTCCCCTTAAAAAAAAAAAAATTACAAGAACATTCTCTACCTATATAGATAGGTAGAGCAAAAAAGAAGGATGTGGAAAAAAAGACATGTATTTTATACAATGACACTGTACAACAATTTTTAAAAGGGATGTAGCGCAGCTTGGTAGCGCGTTTGTTTTGGGTACAAAATGTCACAGGTTCAAATCCTGTCATCCCTACCTATTCTTTCTCCTATCGACAGTGACAAGGGATTTATTGAGTAAGATCGGGAAATTTTGGACATAATCTTTTGTTTTGTACATACTCTATGTACAAAATGTAAAAAACACCCCTCGGGTGTAAAAAGAATTCTTATTTTTTACAATCGTATCTACTGTTATATATCTACTATATATAGGATATATACAAGCGCTCTTAGTTCAGTTCGGTAGAACGTGGGTCTCCAAAACCCGATGTCGTAGGTTCAAATCCTACAGAGCGTGATTCCGTTTATGTTATGTCAAATTACAATGAAATAACTTAACAAAACAAAAAAAAAAACAAAGTAGAATTGTAACTGAAATTTGACCTCCTACAAGGAGGAGGTCAATCAAAAAAAGAGATGTTACTCAATCAAAGATCCAACTGATCACCGCGCCTGTATTGTAAATATGCAGTTACAAATAATCCTGTTAAAGTAATAGGAATTAGACCTAAGACGATTCCAAATAGAAAAACTTCAATCATTTCAATTTTTTTAGGGAATAAAAAGAGAGGTAAGATCTATCCCTAAATATTAATCTGAATTATCCGTGAATCTCAATGACCAGGAATTGGCAATTGACGCGGTAAAGAACCATAGAATACCTGAAATTCAATAGTCTGTGAGAGGCTTTGATTTTTATTTTTGAAAATTGTTTCTTTAATTTCATTCATTTCAAATAAGTCGTATCTTGT